TTTTTCAGAAGTAATTCGCGAAATCATGCACCTTTCGTCCCTAGTTATAAACAAAAAAGAGGTACAGCTGGTTAAATCCAACCTATTCTTGAAATAAACAACCCGCACGCACTCCCTTTCCAAAAAAGATCAATACACCAATAACTACACTGAGATTTATTAGATTTGTTGCTAAAATATTGGTATTAACCCCGAAACTCTCGGCAGATGGCCAGTGACCCAAGAAAACGAAAGAATCGGTTACATTTTTCATACGATCTCCTTTTATAGATAAACTAAAAAAATCATTGTATTGCTTCACTTATTTACTACTTCTAAATAGAAAATAGGTTCAAAATGAATTTCATGAATTTTCGTTTTTCAATTGAAATTCCCAATAACAATAATACTTCATTTTTATATTTATTGTAATTAAATAGAATTAGTTACAATTAGGTACTAGGTTTCCTGTGAATTGCGAAATAGTTCCTTTATTGGAGCACTTCTGTTTTGCTTTGGACTAAGTAAGGGGAAGGAAGGAAGAAAACGAGTGGGGTAACACTAATTCTTCATCTTCAAATCAGCCCTTCCCTTGGATTTTTTTATGAATACATTAAGTAATTCTGTCGAGACGAAATATTAACTTAAATATAATGTGAAAAAACAACCTGCATGTCCACGACCATAAAGGAAATACATATTTCTCATGTTTTTTTCCTTTTCTCAGATTAAACAAAAGGATTTGCAAATAAAAGGGCTAATGCTACAACCAATCCATAAATTGTTAAAGCTTCCATAAAAGCTAAACTAAGTAATAAAGTACCTCGTATTTTTCCCTCGGCCTCGGGCTGTCTCGCAATACCTTCTACAGCTTGGCCTGCAGCAGTACCTTGACCAATTCCAGGTCCGATAGAAGCAAGCCCTACAGCCAATCCAGCAGCAATAACGGAAGCGGCAGAAATCAGTGGATTCATGATAGATAAGTTCCTCACACAAAAAAATAAATGGTTAATGATACAATCAACCAAAGAATTAGGACTTAATAAATTGTAATATTCATAGAGTAGAAAAAAAAATGCCGAATTTTAATTATAATATATATATTATAATTATTAAATTAATTCATTTAATATTTTTGAATCATTAGTAAAGGCTTCATCTTTTTAAATTACTAATTGAAAAGTTTTTTTGAATCAATTCAACTTACTGCATTTCCTTTTTTTTAAGCCTTCTTCGATCTTTTTCTTTAGTTTATCTGTTTATTTATTTTTTTTTTCACGGTTATAAATGAAACAAACCGAAAGACCTTGGTTGGCAGCTCTATCAAAATTCAAGTAGTGCAAATAAAATATTCGTTGATATATAACTTGTCAATATCTAATATCAAATATACATGTGTTTCTTACATAACGTAAACCGCCTATATGTATCTTATGTATTTTAAATTCAATCGAATTTTAGAATCATTCTTCGAAACATCTAATCTAAAAAAATTAACCTATAATCATTAGATTCCACGTATCTGGCGCAACCACTCTCTACTAAACCAACTCCTTTTTTTTACACATCTCGTCATAATATATTTTTTCTATTACCATTAGAGTCTATCAAGATAGAATCTAATGGTAATAGAGTTTCTTGAGCGACACACGATTGGATCTAAACTTAAAAATCGACTCTTCCTAAGACTAATCAATGATGACCCTCCATGGATTCGCCTATATAAGCTGCGGCTAAAGTTGCAAAAATAAGAGCCTGAATCCCACTTGTAAATAATCCGAGGAACATGACAGGTATAGGAACCACTAAAGGGACTAAAGAAACAAGAACAACAACTACTAATTCATCCGCTAATATATTTCCAAAAAGTCGAAAACTAAGTGATAGAGGTTTTGTGAAATCTTCTAAAATGTTAATGGGTAAAAGAATTGGAGTTGGTTGAATGTATTTACCAAAATAACCTAAGCCTTTTTTTGTAAGACCCGCATAGAAATAGGCTACTGACGTGAGTAAAGCTAAAGCAACAGTAGTATTTATATCGTTCGTGGGTGCGGCTAACTCCCCGTGAGGTAACTGTATGATTTTCCAAGGCAAAAGGGCCCCTGACCAATTAGAAACAAAAATAAATAGAAACATAGTTCCAATAAAAGGAACCCAAGGGCGATATTCTTCTCCAATTTGAGTTTTGCTCACGTCTCGAATGAATTCGAGGACATATTCAAAGAAATTCTGACCACCTGTCGGAATGGTTTGTGGATTCCGAACAGCTATAGCAGCTGACCCTAGTAAGATCGCAATTACAACCCAAGAAGTTATAAGTACCTGGCCATGGATTTGGAAACCTCCTATTTGCCAAAAAAAATGTTGACCTACTTCCACACCAGACATATTATAGAACCCCTTTAGTGTGTTGGTTGAATATGATAGAATATTCATATTGTCCTCTGACAGAAATATAACTAAAAAAAATTATTTTGATTCAACCATCTCTTTCTCGACTTGTCTACTTTAGTTTTATTTAATTTATTTTGTTTAGGATACCTATTAATAACATAATATCCCCAGTCCTTTAATTGTTTTAATTGTTTTTGAATTTGATATTCAGGTTAATAGTAACCAATTCTAGTATAAATTAGGGGAATTTTATTGTGGATTTCATAAAAAAATCAGGGATTTCTTACATAGCTAGAACGACCTTCACAAATAGCAAATACTAGCTTGGTAAGAATTAATCGGATTGATGATATAGCATCATCGTTTACCGGAATCGAAATATCGGCGAGGTCCGGGTCACAATTTGTATCGATTAAACAAATTGTTGGAATTCCCAAAGTAATACATTCTCGAAGGGCCGTATATTCTTCTTGTTGATCAACGATGATTACAATATCAGGTAACTCTGTCATATATTTAATCCCGCCCAGATATGTTTGCAAGTGAGATAATTGTCTCTTCAACACCGCGGCATCTCTCTTCGGGAGACGGGCGAGTCTCCCCGCCTTTTGTTCCATTCTTAAGTCCCTAAATTTATGAAGTCTTGTTTCTGTAGTGGACCAATTCGTTAACATACCGCCAAGCCACTTTTTATTAACATAATGACATCGAGCTCTTATTGCAGCCCATGCTACTGAGTCAGCTGCTTTATTTTTTGTCCCAACAATTAAAAATCTTTTTCCTCGACTTGCTGCCTCAAAAACTAAATCACAAGCCTCTGATAAAAAACGAGCAGTTCTGGTAAGATTTATAATATGAATACCCTTGCATTTTGCAGAGATATAAGGTGACATTCGAGGATTCCATTTTCGAGTACCGTGACCAAAATGAACTCCCGCCTCCATCATCTCTTCCAAATTTATGTTCCAATATCTTCTTGTCATTTCTCCACACACACTTCGAACTCTTTTTTTTAATAAAGAGATGAGGTATCCTGAAATAAATAATTGTTCCAACGGAACCTTCTTTTTTAACGTGGATTGACAATTGATAGCCAAATCAAACCATAAATTCTTTTCTATTCGTTATATATTTTTTTTATTACATTAGTTTATTCAATTAATTAAATAACAAAGATAAATAAAAAATCTCTTCTGTTAAATCCCAAAAATCATTGTTGTTTTGATCTATGACCTAAATTCTTTGAAAAACAAGAATCCAAAAATTCTCTGTGGTAAAACAAAATATCTCCTTCGAATAGATTCTTGTTTTTTATTTTCAAGGGAATGCTAATGCTCTTATGTTGGTTTGAACGGTGGACGAATCCCTTGAATCCAGTACCGACGGGTATCATCCCCCCCAGAACAACGTTTTCTTTTAGTCCTTTCAACCAATCAATACGGCCTCGAAGAGCAGCTTTTGCTAAAACTCGAGCAGTTTCTTGAAAACTTGCTTCGGATATAAAGCTTTGAGTATTCAGAGATGCTCTCGTTATTCCCAATAAGAAAGTTCGGTAACAGATCGCTTCTTCCAAAGCGCGCCCCACCCGTTCTGCTCGAAACAATCCAATAAGTTCTCCGGGCAAAAAAACATTAGACATTCCATCCTCTGAAACTAAGGCTTTGGATGTTATTTGCCGTACAATAATTTCGATATGCCTATTATGGATCTGCACCCCTTGGGATCGATAAACCTTTTGGATCTTATTAACCAAAGAGATACGACTTTGCGCTATAGTTAGCTCAGCTCCAACTAAGAATCCCCACGGAATTCCAAGACTTTTTTTTATACGCTCGTTCCAACCATTAATCCTATTTTCTAGATTCATTGATATTGAATCAACCGAACGAACTTCTAAGACTTGTTCCACTTTTGGCAGACCTTGCGTTATATCCCCAGACCGCGATTTTTCATATATAAATGTAACTAAAGTATCCCCTTCATAAATGAGTTTCCCATAATGACCATGAACAGTTGCTCCTGGGGTAGCCAAACGGGGCTTAGCCGATCTTATTACTACAGAATCAAACTGAACAATTAGAACTTGACCCGATTTTAAGTGCAGTCCATTTTTGATTATACATACATTTTCACAAATAAATTGCCCAAGACACATTTTTGTAGATGTCTCGTCACAAAACAGGTAATGAAGAAAATACCAATGCAAATTGAATGGATTCAAAATGATGGTACTACAAAAATCGGGGTTATAAATTCTTCCCTTTTCATCTATTAAATAATATTGTAAATAATATTGACATTTAAGGACTTGTGATTGAAAGGTTTGTTTTAAATTGTAAAATTGTAAATAAATATTTACCAATATCTGATTATGAGTTATTAAATGGTAAAAAAAAAAAGAATTCGCAAATTGAAGGACTGTTCCTAAAGGACCCAATGAGTTCTTAATTGGAATTGGGCGATCTTTTTTAATGGATTTCTTGTGATATTTTACACCGTTGATTGTGAAGGGACCCATTCGAAAACAATTGGATGATGACAAAATTATAAAAAACAGGCATTCCTTATTTTTATCCAACAAAGTACGAACAGTTCCTTGATTTTGGTTAAATGATTGTTGAAGTTTT